AAACCATTTCCTCTTTTTCAAATTCGATAAATGTTGGTTGATCATATATTTCATTATAGTTATATGATTCAGAGTATCATTTCCTATTTGATCCCTTTGAATTCCATATTCGAAGTTGCGATCGGATCTATTCATTAAAAAGAATCGATTCGATACATTTCTTATGTACCCATAGGTGCTATATTGGATTTGAATCAGATTTCGGATCAATCTATATTGATTGACTGCCTCCATGATGTTGTTGCTAGCAAATACCGCTGTTTTTAGTTTGGGATCTTCCAAATCATTCCCGCAGTAGATCCGGACCGATTTTTTTATGATCCTTCGAGAAAAAGATTCATTCTCCTCATAAAAAAGAGGAGGTAGAACCAATAAAGATTTCTTTTTCGATTCATCTCTGGAGTTGAATACCTCATTCAAGAATTTTTTTTGATCCAACCCGTAGGAATCAATAGAAAAGGAAAATCCCCTATGATACACCAGATCCGGCTCGGTTATTGATAGAGTGAATAGATCCGCCATTTCTGGGAATCTCTCTTCTGATTCAAAAAAATCGTGGCGTAACGCGTATCCCCCTTTGTTCCGGTCATGGAATAGATGAAAGAAATCAAAAAATGGATTTTTGTTCAAGAATGAAATCTTATTGGAACTGTCCGGTTCATCCTTCGGAACCATATCACATCCCGGATCTGGTTCCGAAGGATGAATTGAGACGGTATTTTGTAAATACGTAATTATCTTGAATATATCAACCATTTCTTTATTTTCCGCTCGCCTGGAAGGGACAAAAGAAACATCTTGTTTTTTCTTCAACAATTTAGGATCTCTAGTGGACCTCTCAGTAGGATTCGAACCCAGATGAAGTTCTGACCATCTGTCAGAGAAAAAAGAACGAATTGATCTTGTAGGATTCCCAATAAATTCTTCGATTTCTTCCGGAAGCAGATGATTATTCATCCGCTTCTCAGGTTCCGTGAATAGCCAGGACATGGAGGAAGATCCAAAAAGGCATTTCGGGAATCGATCTGATTCTATCTCTGTTCGTTCCGTTTGAAGAAAGGAAGGATCCCAAAGAATCGATCTCTCTTTTAGTTGCTGAATCTCTGTTTGATCGATCGATGTGTGATATTCTGAATTCTCATTTCTAACGGAATCGAAATGATCTCTGGATTGATAAGAAGAAGATCCTTTCCATTGGCTAGAATCCGTTACTTGAACGAAAATAGATCTTGTGGAATCATATTGAATATTTGACAATACATTCCGTACCTTGCTAAAAAACCGATCCTTGTTTACCAACCACACATTGTCTAACCAAATCCAATTCTCTCTCGAGACGTTCCTCAAAAAATCCGATTCGTGCTGATTCTTCCCCCAACTAACGAAGAGATCTTGGCGGAATTGCCACATATGAAATTGAGCACAATTTTGCAAAGAAATACCCCACTTGTTTCTCGAGAAGAGATGGGAAACATGCTCGATATCATTGGATTGCATAGTTGCCCCAGCTCCTTGTTGTTTGAAGAAACTCTCCCCCTGAATTTGAATTGGTCTTTTTTCACGAAAAGCAGACATGAGATAACAAATCAAGTCTTTCCCTAAGATTTCGAATAGCTGTCCCGAATTCAAGTTGATTATGTTTCGTTTCTTCCTCGGAGAAAGACGATCAAACAATTCCCAATCAGGGTCCTTGCGGATCGGATCATCCGTATAGGATAAAAAAAGAAACTCCAGATATTTGCTATCTTTCTCTTTGAATGAAATCTCAATTCCAGCTACGGTTTCATTAGATATCTGACAACTAGAATCCCTCTTTTTTCCGATCCGGTTCCTCCACCACCGCGAACCCCGGTTAGATTCAGGCATGATACACTTTTTCTTTATTGGGAGAACCCAAGTACTCTCTTGCGGATCCATGAAACAACTCTCAGAAATCTTTTTCCCTTTTGGAAGATACAGGAGCGAAACAATCAACCTATTTCTATTGGAAGACCAAAAAGATTCTTCCAATGTCTCATTTCTGGGTCCAATGGAATTCATAGGTATAGGAAGAAGCCCCATCAAATAGAGATTTTTTCTTTCGACCATCTTTCGATTGTTAATACGAGATATAAGGACCACTACTACAAGCAGTACTACACCTTTGATCGTGAAATATCGATTGCTTGTTGCACCCTGTGAATCACGTGAATCACGTGAAAGTAGGATACTCCAAATTCGGGGGTCAAAGAGTTTCATAAAACGTTCTTGGTGGAAAAAAATGTGAGTGAAAGATCCCACTGAATCGAATTTGATCCATGAATCTAAGAAATAGTGAGAATTCTTGATCTCTCTCAATATCTCTCTCAATTCGAATATCCAGGATTTGAATTGATGTCGTTTCATTGATTCCTCCTAAAGATTTCATTTCAATTGGAATTTGGTTATTCACGATGTACGATGATCCCTGTTAAGCATCCATGGCTGAATGGTTAAAGCGCCCAACTCATAATTGGCAAAT